AATTTTCGAGCATTTGACCCCGTACCAACGAAAGGTTTGGTCGCATACTTGAAAAATAACCCAAAAAATCAAGGGAATGCTTGGATAATTGGTTTATATAAATCCTTCCTGGTTGAGACCACACATAAGAATGACATTGCCATAAATTGACAAGATAATATTTCCACTTATTCATCAGAAGAGGGGTATCCTTCGAAGACAGAATAGATTTTCCTTGATATCTAACATAATGCATAAAAGGATCCTTGAAGAACCATAAGATGGCGGCCGGAAAATCATTAACGAAGACTTCTTCTACAGGATATTTTTTTTTTTCATAGAAATGTATTCGCTCAAAAAAGATACCAGAAGAGGTTAATCGTAAATGAGAAGATTGATTACGAAGAAAAAGTAAAATGGATTCGTATTCACATACATGAGAATTATATAGGAGCAAGAATAATCGTGGATTACTTTTTGAAAAAAGAATTTTTTTTGGAGTAATAAGACTATTCCAATTATAATACTCGTGAAGAAAGAGTCGTAATAAATGTAAAGAAGAGGGATCTTTCACCCAATAGCGAAGGGTTTGAACCAAGATTTCCAGATGAATGGGGTAGGGTATTAGTACATCTGATACATAATTTAAATGTGGGAATTTGTCCTCTAAAAAAGGAAATATTGAATGAATTGATCGTAAATTATAAGATTTTACGATTTCTGTCGCCTCTAAGGAAGATACTAATCGTAGGGAAAACGGAATTTCCACAATGACTGCAAATCCCTCCGACATCATTTGAGAATACAAATTTTTGTTGTACCCCAAAAATTTTTTTTGGTTAGAATCATTAGCGGAAATTATCAAATGATTCTGTTGATACATTCGACTAATTAAACGTTTTATAATTAGTAAACTATATTTAGTGTCATAACCTACATTATCCAACAAAATCGATCTATTTAAACCATGATCATGAGCAAGTGCATAAATATACTCCCGAAAGATAAGTGGGTATAGGAAGTCATGTTGCTGATATCTATCTAGTTCTAAATATCCTTGAAATTCTTCCATTTTTAATGTGAACAAGAAAAGAAATAGGTGATTTATTGGGTTATCAAATGATACATAGTACGATACAGTCAAAACAAGGTATTATAGTAAGAAAATACCTCGGAACAAGTAAGACTCATCAACAGACTCTCTAGCCTCTCTTTTTCCATCTAATTGATTTATGTTCATTCTAGGGTAACAAGATGGTTAGAAGTCCTTTATTTTTTCAATCCAATCGCTCTTTTGATTTTGAAAAATCTTTATCAATATACTGCCTTCTTCTACACATTTATCTCTACCCCATAATGGGTAATAGCTAATAATTAGGACTCATAAGAAATTAATAATCCACTCATGGGAAAAGTTTTTCCCGTATTAAGCACTAATATATTTTTAACGTCTAATTAGATCGGGTAATCATTCAAAAATTAAGAACAGAAGCTCATTACTTTTTGTTTCCCTATAATTGGAACCGTAGTAGGGCTCTACCCATTTATTCACTCGACCAAATTCATTTTTTTATTACACGACAAGAATTCAAACAATTAAAATAAGGTTTTGGACCTATTCGGTAAGAATGAAATATTCTTAGAATTATCCATTGATACGACATGCTGCTTTTTCCATTCATTCCTTTCAGGATCAGTCGTGGTCTTACAAACTCTACCGATGGTATGGACGAATCTTTTGCTTCATACAAATGTGTAAAAGATGCTAGCCGCACTTAAAAGCCGAGTACTCTACCGTTGAGTTAGCAACCCCCAAAAAATAATTAGAATGTGTAGATACAATCGGAATCTCAATAAAAAAAAGATTGAATTGCACAACGCAATCCAAACCAATCAAACCATTAAAATAGCACAAATTTTTAAAATTCTAATTGATTAGATTCTGAACATAATAAAAATGAACAGATCCGATGAAAAAATTCTCAGATAAAAATAGGGATAAAGTAAAATTTTTATAAATAGTTCCTTGTCTCTTATGTCATCCATTAATTCTATAGTATATATAGATTTTATTGAGTTTAATCTTAATCAAAAAAAGACTTCTTGTATCACAGAAAATACAAGAACCCATTATTTGAATGAAATAAAAGCTATGGGACGGAGATATAAATGGATCCTTTTATCCACGATCGGATTATATTTATTTGATACACTGTTGTCAATATGAATGTTGAGAAAAGAATCCAAAAGAAAAAACAATTTATAAATATAACTAACAATTCCAATTTCAATCAATTAGACAATTAGAATTCTAAGAAAAAATAAGAAAAAAAAAAAACTAAGGACTTGTGTTGGATTGGCACTATATATAATATTTCTATACAACACAACATTGATACAATATTGGTGGAAAAAAAAATGAAGTAAAAAAATGAGGTTTATTCACTAAAATAAGCAAGTGAAATCCTTTGTGTTTTTTTATTTGTTCCTTAACTCATTGACAGTAATCTCAAAATTTTATATTTATAGACCCGATTACTTCATTTATTTATTCACTTAATCTTTTTCTATCTATTTTATATATATCAATAAAATTTATATCAATAAAATATAAATCGATTTTTGTCGTTATAAAAGACACTCTTTTATAGTAACAATAATAAATTGAGTATGATATAATTAGTATGATATAAATAGAACAAAAGAGGAAATAGCAAAGAAACAAAAAGGTTATACAAGGCTATATACAAATCATCCACATTTTTTTATTTTCATTAATTGAATTTTATTTGTTGATTAGGGCGAAGTTCCGTAAAAACCCCCGCCCTTTTTGAAATATCATGAACAGTTCCTGTAGGTTGAGCACCTTTTTCAAGGAAATATAGAATAGCAGGAACATTTAAATAGATTTGATTCTTTATCGGGTCATAAAAACCCACTTTACGAAGATCTCTTCCCTCTCGTCGGGATCGAACATCAATTGCAACGATTCGATAAATGGCTCATTGGGATAGATGAACAATACTCCCCCCCCCCTAGAAACGTATAAGAAGTTTTATCCTCGTACGGCTCGAGAAAATTCTAAATTATGTCTATGTATAGAATCATAATATCAAATAGATCCATAAAATCATCAAATTCATTATATTATTGATTTTAGTTTAAATACTTTTTCTTAGTCTTCCCCCCCCCCCCAAAAAAAAAAATTATTTGTATCCTCATAACTCAAGTTGAATAACTCTCAAATAACTCAAAAGAAACCTTTTAGGTATTAAATTTATTGAGTGGTCTCTAACCCTTTTTGTCTGTCTCCTTTAGAATCTATTTTGATTCTTAAATATGATCTGGTTGTTGAGACAATTGAAAACGGTATTTCCTTGTTCCAGGATCTTTATCTTTGCCTTGAATCATTGGGTTTAGACATTACTTCGGTGATCTTTAAATCGTTTCAAAACGGCAGCAACATACCATTTTTTGTGATTTCTTTCTATCAAAGAATCGTATGAATGGTTGATTCCTACGTAATACACTTTACTTTTGATTTGATCAAAAGAGTTTTACCAATTCCAACAAAATTAACTTTTAAATTTTATCGAATTGGATCCTTTAGATTTATATATCTAAAATATACTTACGAAGTTGTTCCAATTTATTGATCGATACTAACCTTAGATTCTTGCCCTTGAGAAATTAATCAATACGTTCTACTCGAGCTCCATCGTGTACTATTTACATGGCAACACTCTCAAAAATGAGGGTTCCAGTGGAACAGAACAAATGATGTCGAGCCAAGAGCACTTTCGTTCCTATATAATATAAAAAAGTGGTGGATGTAAGAATCCACAGCTGATCATGTCCTTCAAGTCGCACGTTGCTTTCTGCCACATCGTTTTAAACGAAGTTTTACCATAACATTCCTTCAGTTTGGAACCAGTATGTAATTGATTCAATTATGGAATCGTGAATAATCATCGGTTCGGTCGGTACATAATAATCTATACTTTTTTCTTCTAAATAATCTATACTTTTTTCTTCTAAATAATCTATACTTTTTTCTTCTATATGAAGAATGGATAATGTATGACGAAGTCTCAACAAGAATTCAATCAATTTAACCCCATTGTTTATAATTTTTTTTTAATTATAACTAACATAACATGAATAAATAAACACGAATAAACAAGTTATTTTGAATATCTATCTTCAAGTAACGTGATAGGATAAATTCAACAATTTCACACTTCTTAGAGTACCAAGAACTCATAAGAAATCATTAAAAAGATTTAATTGATTGAATAGTTTCCTACCCTATATCATTATTTGCATAAGGTTTTACAGTAAGTACCATTCGCTTTTTATCATCATTAAGAGAAAGATAAATCCATATTGGATTAAACCATCAATGATTAATAAAAAAAAAAGACTGATGTAAGGAAAGATTGAAGATTTAGGTTGTTATTTTTTCATATTTCATATTGTAAAATCAGTAATATTTAACAAATCAAAATTTTGTTTCATATGCGTGTTATTTGAACTCGATTAAATTTGTGAAAAAGATATGATTAATAAAAAAAAAAAAAAGAAATAAGAATCACATTCTATAACAATATTATACTCTTAAACGGAAGACTGGTCGAAAAGACAATCTTTATTTTGATATATTTTATTATGATATAGATTATGATATAGATATATATTTTCTTTTTTATTATAGATTAATAAAATTATAGATTAATAAAATGATCGTGGGTCAGGTATGTTCTGGGACGGAAGGATTCGAACCTCCGAATAGCGGGACCAAAACCCGTTGCCTTACCACTTGGCCACGCCCCATTTCTAGTCGACACTAATAAACACTAATATTGGTACTGGTTGTTCGTCAACTCAAGTCTAAATATCTATTATCTATAAAATAGATTACTAGAATTTTTATACATGTAGACGTAGAATTAAACGGAATTTATTGATCATTACATATAATTCAATTAAGATATTGTATGAAAGTATGGTTTATTCTATTCTCTTTTGATTTGAGAATTGAAGGATTTTTGATTGGGTGAGTTCAAATCAAAGAAAGTTTTTTGGTCTATCTTATTTTCTTTTTATTCATTTTTCTTTTCTATGAATAATAACATATTTATAATAATAAAATAAAAAAAAAACTCAATTTATTAATAACTCAATCAAAATAAATAAAATACAATTATCCTCAAGAACAAAATGTTTGTTATGCTTAATATATTTAGTTTGATCTGTATCTGTCTTAATTCTGCTCTTTATTCAAGTAGTTTTTTCGTCGCCAAATTGCCCGAGGCCTACGCTTTTTTAAATCCAATCGTAGATGTTATGCCAGTAATACCCCTGTTTTTTTTTCTCTTAGCCTTTGTTTGGCAAGCTGCTGTAAGTTTTCGATGATATCTTTAATTTAATAATGTCTAGACAAATTCATGATTTATTGAAAAAAAAAAAATTCAAAGAAAAGAATTGATAAGATCAGATAAGTCTTACACCCTCAATTCAAATATTGAAATTCTTGTACAACCGCGAAAAATCTGGATCACCCCACTTTATTTCTTGGTGTCAAAATAAAAAATCAAAATAGTAGGGTATGCGGTATAAAAACGGAGAATCTATTCTCTTTTTTACTAAAAAAAATCTTGGAGATTATGTAATGCTTACTCTCAAACTATTTGTTTACACGGTAGTGATATTCTTTGTTTCTCTCTTTATTTTCGGATTCCTGTCTAATGATCCAGGACGTAATCCTGGACGTGAAGAATAAAAGATAAGGTTTTTGTTTTCCTTGCTTGATTTTTAAATGTTCTTAGTAGGATTTTATCTATTACACATTTTTAACTATAAAAAAAAAAAAGAGCTCGCGAAAAATTCGAAAGAAAATACCAAGTCATCAACAAAAACGGAAAGAGAGGGATTCGAACCCTCGGTACGAAAAACTCGTACAACGGATTAGCAATCCGACGCTTTAGTCCACTCAGCCATCTCTCCTCCCAATTGAAAAAGGATAATACTATGTTACATTATAAAAAATAAGGATTGAAAGAGCCCTTCATAATATATAATATTTTTTTTCATCCGAGAGTGCTTTTTAGTTCCACGGCCCGGCTAAGTACTGACCAGGCCGGGCCCGCCATTTATTGTTCCAACGAATCATAAATAATTTTTTTTATTTGAAAACTAAAATACTTGCTTGTTATTACGATTGGAAAAATAAAAACTCTTTTTATTTCTATGATATAGAATCAAATGATATCGAATCAAAGTGTCGTTTCTTATCTTAATTTTTTATATTTATTCTTTATTCCTTTTATTTTAGTTAAAGTAAATAAATAACAAAAAGGGAGCTGTGGATTCTTGCACAATACATTTTCATGTATGTTATGGCTTAAGTAGTTTTGTCGAGACGTCTAGGTCAAAAACCTCCGGCAAAAAAACACTTGTTATTTAGTTTTAGTTATTGAAATTTAATGAATTCTCTTTTCCGAATCTCATTGGGTTCTCTGATACAACACGTAAACGCTCTAATTTTCATGATTCTTTTATGATCCTATCCTTTTTACTCTTTTAACTTTTTATTACGACCCATTTTCTTGTTCGACAAAAGGTTCATTTATATACAATAATCGGATTGTAGCGGGTATAGTTTAGTGGTAAAAGTGTGATTCGTTCGATAACCCTTTATATAGTTAAGGGGTCTTTCGGTTTGATTAATATTTCATTCCGACCAAAAACTTTATTTCTTAAAAGGATTTAATCCTTTACCTCTCAATGAAAAATTCGAGGAAGAATATACATTCTCGTGATTTGTATCCAAGAATCAATTAAAAATTGAAAAATTGGATTATGAGATTACGAAACATAATTTTTTTTTTTTAATTAGATCAATACTTCTAATTGAATAAGTATGAGTAAAGGATCCATGGATAAAGATAGAAAGTGGCTTTCTAATCGTAACTAAATCTTTAATTTGGAATTTGTATTATGGAAATTGAAGCAAAATGGCTATTAAACAATGACTTTGGTTTACTAGAGACATCGACAAATTGTTTTAGCTCGGTAGAAACAAAATGCTTTTCCTAAGGATTCTCTCACATAGAAATAGAGAACGAAGTAACTAGAAAGGTTGTTATAATATAATCCCCCTCTTTTCTATAGGGATCGTCTAGAAAGCGGGTTGTTCTGAATACATTCAGACAGAAAAGCTGACATAGATGTTATGGGTGGAATTTTTTTTTTTCGTTCATGTCTTAATATAGGAATTTATACATCTTCCATAAAGGAGCCGAATGAAACCAAAGTTTCACGTTCAGTTTTGAATTAGAGACGTTAAAAATGATGAATCAACGTCGACTATAACCCCTAGCCTTCCAAGCTAACGATGCGGGTTCGATTCCCGCTACCCGCTTTTACTTTATTTTTTTATTAAATTAATAAGAAATTAAGAAATAAGAAAAAAATAGAATTAAATATTTTGAGATTTTTATTATTTTATAAAAAATTTTA